ACTACTTCCAAGACTCCCCCTGAAACATTTTTCAAATACAAAAAGTCAGTCTCGTCCTACGAATTAATAAATTAGAAATTAGAGGAAGGATTCTTCTGTACAAAAGACAAGTCAATCTTCCAAAATTTCATTGTAAATATGAAAGACTTATCAAAATAGAAAATCTAAAGGGAGAGAGAAAAAAGATGCAGGGCCGTTTGTCTGCTTGGCTAGTAAAACATGGGCTAGTTCATAGATCTTTGGGTTTTGATTACCACGGAATAGAGACTTTACAAATAAAGCCCGAGGATTGGCATTCCATTGCTGTCATTTTATATGTATATGGTTACAATTATCTGCGTTCCCAATGTGCCTATGATGTAGCACCAGGCGGACTCTTAACTAGTGTATATCATCTTACGAGAATAGATTTTGGTATAGATCAACCAGAAGAAGTATGTATAAAAGTATTTGCTCCCAGGAAGAATCCTAGAATTCCGTCTGTTTTCTGGGTTTGGAAAAGTGTGGATTTTCAAGAAAGGGAATCTTATGATATGTTGGGAATCTCTTATGATAATCATCCACGTCTGAAGCGTATCTTAATGCCGGAAAGTTGGATAGGCTGGCCTTTACGTAAGGATTATATTACCCCCAATTTTTATGAAATACAAGATGCTCATTGAAGAAAATAATAAGAAACTAATCTTCAGTCCTACAACTCCAGGGAATCCTTGTGCCGTCTCTTAGAGATCAAGAGAGTCAGTGAAGTCTCAGTTAGATTATTAGAGATATGGATAGACTAAAAAAAAGACAATACAACTAAGCATTCGTTGGATTCTCCAATTTCGAAGATCTTTATTTCGAATCAATTGAGCTACTAAGATAAACTAAACGAGTTCTGTATCATGAACTTTGTACCGTATGTATCCCTTTGCTGAGATATATAAAATGAAAAGCACATTAGGGGGGAATGCAGAAATAGAATTTCAAAGAAAATATAAAAGAATCAAAGATGATTGTATTCTATTTGTACTCTATCTGCGATGAGTCTTGTATATTCCCACCCTTCAACTCTCTAGACTAGATTTTACTAATTAAATTAGTAAAATTAAGAAATGAAACTGTAGAAGAGATACTCATAAACAAATTAATCATGTGTCAGGAACCAGATTTGAACTGGTGACACGAGGATTTTCAGTCCTCTGCTCTACCAACTGAGCTATCCCGACCAGTTTCATTTTCAAGGTGGCGCCTTCCTCATTTTACTAAATGACTGGGTCGATGTCAATTAAAAAAAAAAGACGAAAAAGTATTCGAAAGTTTCATCTGTGCCCTGGAATGTTTTGTATTTTAAAAAGAAAAGGAGACTTTTTTAGTTTCACTCCGAGTAATGATTTTGATTGTTAATCACTCCAACTTCAAATGGAAATTCTTTCTTTTTGTTTTGCTCAAAAATGTTCATTTGTATGTCTATCAAAAAATGTTCATTTGTATGTCTATCATATATATCAAAGACTTGTGAAATAAAGAAAAATCAAGCCCGGGATAAAATCGAATCAATGAAAAAGATAAGGAATTTTGGACCATTAACGAAAAGAGAGCATAGGATAAAAAATTAGGAAGTTGAAGGGGCCTGGGGATAGAGGGACTTGAACCCTCACGATTTTGAAAGTCGACGGATTTTCCTCTTACTATAAATTTCCTTGTTGTCAATATTGACATGTAGAATGGGACTCTATCTTTATTCTCATCCGATTAATCAGTTATTTATCAGACTATGAAGTCAATGATTTGATCAATTCATCTTGGATCCTTTTTTTTTTTTTCAATTCTTATTCTTGAACTTGGGATTGATTCAAGACAATTTTTTTCATATTCCTAAAATTAAAATAAAAAATTTTAATTCTATATATATATATATAGAAATATATTTCTATATATATATAGAATTTAGAGACAAAAATTCAAATTATAGATTGGAGTCAATTAATATTAATCATTTGAGATAGTATTTCAATACGTATATGTATATATATATACGTCTTATTACTTTATCCTTTCCCTTTCTGGAGTTTTTACGAAAGGATTCCGTTACTTTACTAATTGGAATTAACTCCATTTGTTAGAACAGCTTCCATTGAGTCTCTGCACCTATCCTTTTTTTTCTTTCTTTTTTTATGTTTTTTCTTTATCAATCTTTTTTTTTTTTTTCGGAAAACAAAAACAGGATTTGGCTCAGGATTGCCCATTTTTTATTCCAGGGTTACTCTGAATTTGAAAGTTATCACTTAGTAAGTTTCCATACCAAGGCTCAATCCGATTAAGTCCGTAGCGTCTACCTATTTCGCCATATCCCCTTCTTTTTTTGTTTTAAAATTCAAAATTTCAAATTGTATTATAATTCTGGTATTCTGTTTTTTTTTTTTTTCATTTCTACTATACTGGAAGTCATTAACTACCAATTCCTATAACCGCGTTTTCTCTTATTAAATTTATTTCATTTTTTGTCTATCTTCTTTCCATCTCTATTCGAGACCTAGATTTGGTCTAATCAGAAATGATAGAATCATTTCTGTATCTGCAATTCAATAGAAATATATATTTCAATATATATATATACTATTATATACTATATATACTAACCACATTTATTCTATATGCCTTTCCTTCTATCATTTGTCTCGTGCAATTTTTCATACTCGAACGATCAATTGTTTTCTTTTTAGTTATTCATAGTTATTCATGGTTACTATGAATAACTATGAATAACTAAAAAGAAAAAGTTAATAGCTAAGATTCCAGTAGTTTATTAAATTCCTATGTACAATTTCGATCATGTAAGCCCGCTTAGCTCAGAGGTTAGAGCATCGCATTTGTAATGCGATGGTCATCGGTTCGACTCCGATAGCTGGCTTTACTCGATTTGTTTGATTTTTTATATGATTGATAATGTGTTTTTGAAATCAAAGAATATTGAAAACACTTCTCTTTCCCTTGTTTCAAGGATTTACGGTTATTATGTGGTAGAAACTTCCAATTTTGAATAAGAGTTAGAGGAATTAAATCTCTACAGAATAAATCAAGAACAAGAAAAGAACCTTTTTTATAAACATTAACGTTATTTGTGTATGTTATTTGTGTATATATAATATAGTTAAGATGTGTTGTATCCACATCTTATTATTTTTTGTAATATAAGGAGTATAGTAAATTTTTTCTCATTTATCATATTTATCCTTAGTTCAAGTTCAGTTTTAATTTAAGTTTATGAAATTTCAATAAAATAAGGAGTCGTTATGTCACGGTACCGGGGGCCTCGTTTCAAAAAAATACGCCGTCTGGGGGCTTTACCGGGGCTAGCTCGTAAAAGGCCTAGAGTCGGAAGCGGTCTTAGAAATCAATCGCGTTCCGGTAAAAAATCTCAATATCGTATTCGTTTAGAAGAAAAACAAAAATTGCGTTTTCATTATGGTCTTACAGAACGACAATTACTTAAATACGTTCGTATCGCCGCAAAAGCCAAAGGGTCAACAGGTCAGGTTTTACTACAATTACTTGAAATGCGTTTGGATAACATCCTTTTTCGATTGGGTATGGCGTCAACAATTCCTCGAGCCCGCCAATTAGTTAATCATAGACATATTATCATTAATGGCCGTATAGTAAATATACCAAGTTATCGCTGTAAACCGGGGGATATTATTACAGCTAGGGACGAACAAAAATCTAGAACTATGATTCAAAATTATCTTAATTCATCTTCCCAAGAGGAATTGCCAAAACATTTGACTCTTCGCCCATTCGAATATAAGGGATTGGTAAATCAAATAATAGATAGTAAATGGGTCGGCTTGAAAATAAATGAATTGCTAGTCGTAGAATATTATTCTCGTCAGACTTAACCCTAACTAAAACAAGAAAGGTTCCGACAATTTTCTTTTGTCAGGACCCAGGTAAGAATTTTTTTTTTTTTTTTGGGGGGGGGTTTCTTCCATTCATATTCATATATGGTAGGGATATGTTCATTCCTTGCCTATATTTTAATTTTATTTGCCCGTATTTTCACAGAAATTAAGAATTGAAATATTCTATTAAGAAAAAGATAAAGCCTAACTTTTTTTGAATAAAGGTATCCATTATTATGTTCTGGGATTTGATATATTGTGGTCAGTAACATTGAGAAATTCGACGATGGTACGGAAAGAGAGGGATTCGAACCCTCGGTAAACAAAAGCTTACATAGCAGTTCCAATGCTACGCCTTGAACCACTCGGCCATCTCTCCTATAGAATGATTATGGCCAAAAAAAGAATGAATCGCGAGTTTTTCATATTTGATTGTTGATATAAGTATGATACCTACAATTACAATCAATTCTAACTGCTAACTATAAAAATAGAAAACTTTTAATCCAATAAAGACCTTTCCCCCGGGCTTTGGTGGGATAAAGAGAATTTTTTTGTTTTTCGTAAAAAGTATTCTTTATTCTTTCAAAAAAATAAAGATCTATATCTATTTCTGTTTGTCAAGACATCTCCCCGTCTTTTTCTGATAGATCTATTACCGGCTTAAATTAATGGATTGGCAGGGCTCGAACGACCAATCCATTTTTTTTTTTGAGTTGAGTCTGTTTTCATGTTATTTCGTATTCTACAATTACTTTTTTTGTGGGAGTGTTTTCTCACGAGAAATAATTTCAAGAAATTCTAAAATGAATTGGATTGATATCTATGCCTAGATCTCGAATAAATGGAAATTTTATTGATAAAACTTTTTCAATTGTAGCCAATATTTTATTACGAATAATTCCGACAACTTCCGGAGAAAAAGAGGCATTTACTTATTACAGAGATGGTGTGATTTGATCTTAGTATTTAGCCCTTTCAAGTCTTAGAGTAAAAATACATTAGTCAGGATATAAAGATTTGATTGAAATAACTCTGCGTTTGTTGAAGGTGAAGTTTATAAAATATAAAAAAACAATTCCTTCTGTCGTGTATCCCCGACTACTGCAGCCTCAG